TAAATAGTACTAATACAAGAAGAGGAAATAGCATAGTATTGTCCGATTCGTGAGGATACATGGAAGTGTATTTATTTCCAAAGTAAGTACTAAAGTATCGTATCCTATTTCTTACATTATTATCAATTTTCGATCTTTCTTTTGCAAAAAAAGAAACCTTTTTATTCATTGTTGATAAAAGTAAATTTGGATTGACTCCTCTTGGAGTTCCTTTTCCCCATAGAGATATGGAATAGAACGAACCATTTTTCGTGCTACTGTAATTTTTAAAATGAACGCGTAAATACCCATCAAAGGTAAGTAAATATACCCGAAACATATAAAATGCGGTTAATCCTGCTGTGAAATAAGCTATTACTGTGAAAATTGGTGAATACAACCAACTATCATTAAGAATGTCATCTTTGGACCAAAAACAAGCAAGAGGTGGAATACCACAAAGAGAAAGTGTACCCAATAAAAAAGTAGTTCTTGTAATTGGAACATATCTTGTTAAACCACCCATAAGAACCATATTCTGACTTTTATCTGGTGAATATCCAACAATAGGTTCCATTGAATGAATAATAGATCCGGATCCCAAAAACAATAAAGCTTTTGAATAGGCATGAGTGATCAAATGGAATAAAGCAGCTCGATAAGAACCTATACCTAGAGCTAACATAATATAACCCAATTGAGACATTGTAGAATAGGCTAAGCTTTTTTTAATGTCTCTTTGAGCAAGGGCCAAAGTAGCCCCTAATAATAGTGTTATTACACCTATTAAAGAAATGAAATTCATTATATAAGGTATGACTATGAAAAGAGGAAGAAGCCGAGCTACAAGAAAAATTCCTGCTGCTACCATAGTAGCAGCGTGTATAAGAGCCGAAATAGGAGTGGGTCCTTCCATAGCATCAGGTAACCATACGTGAAGGGGGAATTGTGCGGATTTAGCAACCGCACCGACGAATAATAAAGAAGCACACAAAGTAGCAAATAAAGAATTGACCCCATTATTCTGGATTAAGTTATTAGTTATTTCGAGCAAATACCGAAATTCTAAACTACCTGTTATCCAATAAAAACCTAAGATTCCTAACAATAAACCAAAATCCCCTACACGATTAGTTACAAAAGCTTTTTGACAAGCACTTGCTGCAATTGGTCGTGTGAACCAAAACCCTATTAATAAATAAGAACACATTCCCACGAGTTCCCAAAAAATATAAATTTGTATCAAATTTGAACTAGTAACTAATCCCAGCATAGAAGTATTAAAAAAACTCATATAAGCAAAAAATCTCAAATATCCTTGATCGTGATACATATATTTGTCACTATAAATAAGAACCATGATTCCAACAGTAGTAATTAGTATTGACATAATAGAAGTAAGTGGATCGATCAAGTATCCAAACTCTAAGGAAAAATCATTATTGATGGTCCAAGACCATAGATATTGATAGATAAAACTTCCATTTATTTGTTGAATAGACAGATTGGCTGAAAACACCATAGCTATACTTAAGAGTAAAACACTAGGAAAAGCCCACATGCGACGAATATTTTTTGTTGCTGTCGGAATAAGTAGAAGTCCAAATCCTATTGACATAGTAACTGGAAGTGGAATAAAAGGTATTATCCACGCATATTGATATGTATGTTCCATAAGAAAAGAAACTCTTTTTTCTTATAATTACAAATTGTTCTCGATTCACCAATTCTTATCTTTTTTATCCTTTTAGAAAGGAACAATAATAAAAGAAATCAACAAAAAAAAAAGATATGAAAAAAAAGTCAAATATTGGGATTCTTAATTATTCTGATTTTTATTCTCCCTCATGTCATTTATATATATGATGTGTGATGCACGCGCATACGTATATGTGATATATATATCACATATACATGTATATATAAATATATTTGTATTATATATATTTGTATGTTTATTATATATTTTTATGTTAAAGTAAAAAAACAATGTATATTAAAAAGAGTATATTAAAAAAATTATCCACATACACGAAATAAGTATAGATAATAACTAAAAAGAACGATCTATTTTGAAGAATACATGTCTTTCACATACAACGATAAAAGGAGGAACCCCCCTTTTTGA